TGTATTTGTATTGTATTAATAGCCAATAGACGAAAAGAAATAAATCGATTCTGTACTCTATATATGTATTCTTTATCCCTACAAAATACCAAACAAACTAGAACGATCCGAAAAGGAATATAATGAAATTCTTTGATTGGTTCTTCCTCGAAGAATGTTATTTGACTAATGGACCAAGATGAATTCAAACAAAGGAGAAAAAAATTTAAACTAATAAAAATAATTTTTCTTCTTTTATTCGAAACGCCCCGTGATCTTCAACCAATTATGCGCTTCAATATAATTTCCAGGAGTAAGTGTTATAGCCTGTTTCCAATACTCAGCGGCTTGATCGAACCAAGCCTCCGCAATTTCAGAATCCCCCTGTTGAATGGCCTGTTCTCCCCGGTCGGAATAGGAATATGTGGGTCGATTCCTTCCCTTAGAACCGTACTTGAGAGTTTCCTACCTCATACGGCTCCGCAGTGAATTCTTTTGGTGTCGTTAAACTGAATGAGATTTCTTATAGATCTATATACCACTGTTCAGGGGAACCAAAAGAGGTTAATCACATGAGTTTCAAACTTTCCTTTTGATTTAATTAACAATCAGTTTCAGTTTTATCTTTTCTCCTACCTGCAGAAAAAAGCATAGGTATTTACTTCTAGCCGTCGTATTTTCCGCAAGGTAACTATCTCGGTTTCATATTGAAAGTTCTATAGAATCTTTGAAAAAGGCTTTACTTCATAAACATAAGTAATAAAGAAAAGACTTACTGTCTTTGGGATTTGATCCTACACCGCCGCTTAATACCTTAGTCTTAGTGGATCGACTCTATTACAGAAGTTAATTCCTAACTTTTCTCTATTTTATATGTAGACATAAGTAAACAGTTCTTTTCTTAATGTATTGGCAAAAAACCTCATTAATTGATCTTTACGGTGCTTCCTCTCTATTAATTAGATCCTTTTTTTATCCATAGACATAGAAAAAAGGATCTAGGCATGTTTTGACTTCTATTAATATGATAATAGGAAGTTTCTTTCTTTGCTACAGCTCAAAGAAATCATCGTTTTCGACGATGCATTTGTAGCGAGCCTTGTTTTCGTATTTACTAGCAGATTTTGTTTTTGTCTTCCCTTTTCTTTCTTATAGTGGAGATAGCCGCACGTAATGACAGATCACTGCCATATTATTAAAAGCTTGTGGTAAGAATGGGTTTCGTTCAAGTGCCCTAAAATAATATTCTAAAGCTTTCGTATGTTCTCCATTACTTGTGTGAATAAGGCCTATATTATAGAGTATATAACTTCGATCGTAGGGATCGATTTCTAGTCGCATAGCTTCGTAATAATTCTGTAAAGCTTCCGCATAATTTCCTTCGGATTGAGCTGACATCCGTTACGGTCGTTATTCGATTCAAATCAAAGAATCTCCGTTCCAGAACCGTACGTGAAATTTTCACCTCATACGGCTCCTCCCTTAATATACATAATGAAAATAAAAAATACATGGAATAATCAAAAAGGGTTAAAACATTTTCATTATGAACTCAGCGGGGCTAGTGTTTTTACAAAAATCTCTAGCCAACCTTCTTGCGCAAGAGCTTTTACTAGAATCGCGTGTCGTCGTACTAAATAGAAAGGATAACTCCAACAATTCCTTTGTCCTCAACGCCTCCTAATTTCCAGGAAATAGTCACTTCAACAGTCTTCGATGGTTATATGGGTATCCAAAGTACGAACGAGATGGATGTTTGTTGTCCCAACCATTCTTGTTAGTCCCAATCCAGATAAGATACGAAAAGAAAGGGAGTAGGTAAGTAATTTTTAACAAAGCTTTCGTGTTGTTGATTGCTAAGTGTAGTGTTTCTTCCCCTATGCCGCCTATTGGAACTATATTACTAGGAAGTAGGATTGACCTGTAATACAAAACACAAAGGTTACGCCTTTCGCTCAATACTAAAATCGATAACTGAAACATAGTATCTGAGGTTGCATCAATCGGGGATACACGACAGAAGGGATTGTTCTATTTCGAAACTTCACCTTCAACAAGCGTAGGTTTATTTTATTTCTATAATATGGAAGTAAGAATTTTTGTTCTTTCTATCCCGAATCGTGTGCCGTTCTCCTAAAACTAGGAACAGCAAAAGGAAATGAAATACTAAAGAAAATCAAATCACACCATCTCTGTAATAAGTAAATGCCTCTTTTTCTCCTGAAGTTGTCGGAATTATTCGTAATAAGATATTGGCCACAATTGAAAAGGTCTTATCAATAAAATTTCCATTTATCCTCGATCTAGGCATAGGTATCAATCCATTCTAAAATTCTTATCATTCCCCCTTATGGGAAAATGATTACACAAACAAAGGGTTTGTACAGTACAAAATAACATAAAAAGGGATTCATTTCCAAAAATTTCAATAAAGATATATATTTTCTACTACGACTTATACAACTATTTATTATTTATTGGATTCGTTCACAAGAAAAGACTTGCGAGAAATAATTTTTTTAGAAAAATTGTCTATTACTATAATCGTTATACTATTAACTATTAGTTTATAGTATTGGTGGGTTGGTCGTAGTCGTACCTAGCCAAATCAAAATCGAAAATCGATATAGTAGAGAATAGTAGACATAGTAATAGAAATATGAACCTAGGAATGGCTCGCTATTTTTTCAGTTTCTGAGTCATAATCAGTGTGTAGGAGAGATGGCCGAGTGGTTGAAGGTGTAGCATTGGAACTGCTATGTAGGCTTTTGTTTACCGAGGGTTCGAATCCCTCTCTTTCCGTATTTTCACCTAAAACCTAATTAAATTTGCCAACATTCCTAACTGTAACAAATAAAACAACAAGAAATACTCTTATTAGAACATAAGAGTTAGATCCTTCTTTCTATTTCTATTTTTTATATATTTCTTCGATTTCGAATTGCTGTGGTACGTAAAATACTGTCAAGAGTGGACTATGATACATCAATAGGAAAGTTCACGATGGGATAGAATATATGATTGGGAGAAATATGTATCAAACCCCCGACTTTAAACCTTAAGTCATTTTACTTTGTCGGAAGAAAGGGGCCAAATTGTCCAAACCCCTTGCTTCGGATTTTTTTAGGGCTAGGTCTGACGAGAATAATATTCTACCACTAGTAATTCATTTATTTTCAAACCGACCCACTTACTATCTATTATTTGATTGACTAATCCTTTATACGGGAATGGTTGAAGAGTCAAATGTTTGGGCAATTCCTCCCGGGGGGATGAATCAAGAGAATTTTGAATTAGAACTCTGGATTTTTGTTCATCCCTGGACATAATAGTATCTTGAGGTTTGCAACGATAACTTGGTATATCTACTATACGGCCATTAACTAAAATATGTCTATGGTTAACTAATTGGCGGGCTCCAGGAATAGTCGGAGCCATACCCAATCGAAAAAGTATGTTATCCAAACGCATTTCAAGTAATTGTAGTAAAACCTGACCTGTTGACCCTTTGGCTTTTCTGGCGATACGGACATATTTAAGTAATTGTCTTTCTGTAATACCATAATGAAAACGCAATTTTTGTTTTTCTTCTAGACGAATACGATATTGAGATCTTTTCCCGGAACGTGATTGGTTTCTAAGATCACTTCCGGCTCTAGGCCTTTTATTAGTTAGTCCAGGTAAAGCCCCTAGACGGCGTATTTTTTTGAAACGAGGCCCTCGGTAACGCGACATAAAGACTCCTTTCTTTATTTCTTTTCTTTAATTTCTATTTATATATATATATTCCATATGACAAAAAAACCTAAGTTAAAACTGAACTAAATGATAAATGAAACGAAATCCCCTGAAGTATTGTATTACAATGAATACTGAAATGGATTGTATATACATCATATACGAACCTTTTTATATATTATATATTTTGTATTATAAGTAAAAAAAAAGAAAAGAAAGAGTTTTTTCTGATTTGTTCGGCCGAGATTGACCCCTCTTCTTTTCCTTTTTCTTTTATTTAGAGTTAGAAGTTTCTATAACATAATAGATCGTTTTGAAGAAGAAAAAGGCACCCTTATTCTTTTCTTTGTTCTTCGATTTCAAAAAAATATATCTATATTTATATATAAATAGAATAAATATAGATATAATATAAAGAATAAAAAGATTGAACAAATACAACTAAAAATAGAGAAAAGCCAGCTATCGGAATCGAACCGATGACCATCGCATTACAAATGCGATGCTCTAACCTCTGAGCTAAGCGGGCTCACATAAATTCTACATGCACTGGAATTAAATAAACTATATTTTATTTTAGGCTTATTCATTTTTATTCTTTTATGATATGAATTTCAAATAACTATTTGAAATAAAAAAAATAGAAATATTGAATTTAGTTTATTTCTCTCTATGTATATTCTATTTTGTGTCTAGAACAAGTAGATTTAGAAATTATATGAAATTCTATTTCTCTTTTTAATTTAGTAGAGCTATGAATTTTCAAATTCATTTCAAAATCGAAATACAAAAATTCGAATCGATAAAGATTAACTTTGAATCTTAATAAGCTATTCTTCTGCTTTCATTTATAGACTATCATCAAAAAAAAAGAATCGACCCTTTGAGTATTCAAAATTGTATGGTAAAATCAACGGGGAATAGGATATATATGGTATATATACATCTATATTGAATTGTAGTTACAGAAATGATAGAATCATTTCTGATTAGACCAAAAAAAAGTCAAATATAGACTTCCGATAGAGATGAAAGAAGATAGACAAAAAATTTTTCGGTTATAGTAATTCATATAAAATCTCATGAATTCGATGGTTCCGACCGAAATGAAAGAAAAAAAATAAAATAAAGGGGAAGGACATCACCCTGAGATCCTAATCTTAAAAAAATCTTAAAAAAAGGGGGGATATGGCGAAATCGGTAGACGCTACGGACTTAATTGGCTTGAGCCTTAGTATGGAGACCTACTAAGTGAAAACTTTCAAATTCAGAGAAACCCTGGA